AGTCCCCCTTGAACCCAGAATCGCTTTTCCTTGATATCGAACATAGTGTATGAGAGGATCCTTGAAAACCCATAAAGTATTCTGAAAAAAATTTCGGCACACTACAAGATGTTCTATTTTTCCATAAAAATGTGTTCGTTCAAGAAAGGCTCCAAAAGATGTTAATCGTAAATAAGAAGATTGTTTACGAAGAAAAACTAATACAAATTCACATTCAGATACATAAGAATTATATAAGAACCAAAATAGTCTTTTATTTTCTTTTGAAAAAACATAAATAGATTTCTTTGGAGTAATGAGACTATTCCAATTATAATATTCGTAGAGAAAGAACCGCAATAAATGCAAAGAGGGAACATCCTGAATCCAGGATTGAAGGATTTGGACCAAGATTTCCATATGGATGGGATGAGATATTAGTATATCCGACAGATAATTTAAATGCGATAATTTATCCTCTAAAAAAGGAAATATTGAATGAATAGATTGTAAATTATGAGATTCTGGTATTTTTTTTTCGTCAAGGGAAGATACTAATTGCAGCGAGAATGGAATTTCCACAATGACTGCAAAACCTTCTGATATCATCTGAGAAAAAAAATGAGAATAAAAATAATTGTTGTGCCCAACGAATCGATTTTGGTAAGAATCATTAACCGAATAAATCAAATAATTTTGTTGATACATTCGAATAATTAAACGTTTCACAAGTACTGAACTAGATTTATTGTCATAACCCCCAAAATTCGCGGGTTCATAAAAAATTGAACTATTTAAGCCATGATCATAAGCAAATACGTAAATATACTCCTGAAAAAGAAGTGGATATAGAAAGTATTGTTGCCGAGATCCATTTTTTTCTAAATATCCTTGTAATTCTTCCATTTACATTTCTACTTGAAGCAGGGATAGGAGGCATTTCTTGGGTTATCAAATGATACATAGTGCAATATGGTCAAAACAGGGTATTTTTTATTCTATTTATTTTTTATTTTGTATTCTATTATGTATATGGAATACAATAGTAATAAAAATATATATATATCCTGAAAAGAAAACAGGGAGTCCAATCAATAGATTTTTTTGTTCTCTTTTTCTATCGAATTGGGTTATCTTCATTATAATTACAAGAGGATAACAAACCCTTTATTTTTGCAACCCGATCGCTCTTTTGACTTTGGAATTTATTCTCTTTATCAGTATACTGTTTCTTCTACACATCCGTTTCTAATCCATAATAAAGAATAGTTAGGATTCATTAAGAATAGTTAGGATTCATTAAAAAAAAAGGAAAAAGAATCAATGGTCCACCCACAGGAGAACTCACCCTTTCCCGTATCAGGCACTAATCTATTTTTAACGTCTAATTAGATCGGGTAATCGTTCAATTCAAATTAAGAACATAAGCTCGTTGCTTTTTTGTTTTACCAGAATTAGAACCATAGGCCCTATCCATTTATTCACTAGACCCAGCTGTAAATGTGAATTTGTTTTGTCCCCTTTCCTTCCAAAATTTTTTATTTTTTGGAACGATCCAGTAAGGATAAACTCAAAGTTCCACTTTTCTTTTAATTTTTTATTTGAGTTTGTAATTTTTTAATAAAATAAGAAATTTTTTTATTACGACATGCTACTTTTTCCATTCATTACCTTTGAGGATCAGTCGTGGTCTTATAGACTCTACCAATAGTCTGGACGAATTTGTTGCTTCATCCAAATGTGTAAAAGATCATAGTCGCACTTAAAAGCCGAGTACTCTACCGTTGAGTTAGCAACCCGAATAAAATAAATGGGATATGTAGATACGATCAAAATTCAAAACTAATTAAATTGCACTGCACGACCCCATCAAAACATTGAACTAACAACAAATAAAAAAAAGATTTTATGACCAATTATACAAAATAAATAAAAAATGTACAGATCATATTAAAAAACAAAACACCGGATTCCTAAAAGAGATGCTAAAATTGTGACAGACCTACCAGTTTTTTATCAATTTTTTGATTTTTGTTAAGTTAAATTCCAAAATACGTCTTATATGACAGTAAACCCGACAATGCAAACCCATTATTTGAGTAAAAGTGAAGTGAAAACCCAATATGGGTCTGTATAAAAAGATTTATTTATCTATGATCAATTATATTTGTTCGATACACCATTGTCAATATGAATGCAATGTTGAGAAAACAAGTAACAAATAAAGTAAATAAAATAAATAAGGATTTGTGTTGGGTTGGCACAACATAAATAAGAAATTTTGATGGAAAAAATAAGGAAAAGATAAAGAAAAAATCTCGGGTTTATTCAATCAATAGAGGTACAATAAGCAAGATTAATCTCTTGTTTGTTGGTGGATTCCTATAACAAGAAAAAAGTAAATTTAAGTATGAATAGAGCAAGAAAAAGGAAAATTTTAGGTAAAAAATTGTAAGTATGTAAGTAAATAATTATACAAAGATAAATTTGATATTAATCATCTCCCCCTTTTTTATTGATTTTGTTGTTTTTTCTTTTAATTAACTCGAAGTTTTTTCTTTAAAAAATTCTGCCTTACTTAAAATGTCATAAACAGTTCCTGTAGGTTGGGCGCCCTTTTCAAGGAAATATAGAATAGCGGGAACGTTTAAATAAGTTTGATTCTTTATCGGATCATAAAAACCCACTTTTCGAAGATCTCTTCCTTCTCTTCGGGATCGAACATCAATTGCAACGATTCGATAGATGGCTCATTGGGATAGATGTACATAAACAATCCCCCCCCAGAAACGTATAGGAGGTTTTTCTCCTCATACGGCTCGAGCTCGAGAAAAAATGATTTGAATTTCGGTATATCTTTCTGTATATAATATCAAATAGTAAACACAAAATAATGACTCAAATCATAGTCTAATTTATTATTTTGTTCTTCCTAAAAAAAAAGAAATTTCATTCGTACTCATAGCTCAAGTTGGGTAATTCTGACAGAATTCGAAGGGAAATCCTTAGACATTTATTGAGCCGTCTCTAACCTCTTTTGTTTGTCTCATCTCGAATCTATTTTTATTCCTGATTCTGATCCAATTTTTGAGACAATTGAAAACAGTGTTTCCTTGTTTCGGAATCCTTTATCTTTGCTTTGTAAAATCATTGGGTTTAGACATTACTTCGGTGATCTTTACTCCTTTCAAAAGGGCAGCAACATACCTTTTGTTTTTTTATTTCTTTCTATAGAAATGGAATACCTATAGAAATAGAATACGAAGAATTGATTCCTCTGTGATACACTTTTTTTGATCGAAATAGTTTTACCAATTCCGATTATTTTATATTTTATTTTAAGGATATACTTACAAAGTTGGTCTAACTTATTGATTGATTGGCACTAACCCTAGATTCTTCCCCTTGATAAATGAATCAACCCTTTCCGCTCGAGCTCCATCATGTACTATCAACCTAAGACAAATTAGATTAAACCTAAGACAAATTAGATTCCTAATGGAACAGAACAAACTATGTCGAGCCAAGAGCATCTTCATTTCTATAGAAAATGGTGGATGTAAAAATCCACAGCGGATCATGTCCTTCAAGTCGCACGTTGCTTTCTACCACATCGTTTCAAACGAAGTTTTACCATAACATTCCTCTAATTTAGAATTTAATTGAATTTCAAACCGCAATCGAATTGATTAAGATTAATATGTAATCATATGTAATCATGAATAGTCATTGGCTCAATGGGAACAACGGGAACTATATAATAGTCCATACTTTATACCTATGGATAGATAAGTATTGTATTTATCCAGAGAAAGCTCAGCAAGGATCCAATTTCTTTAACTCGATATTCTATCATATGAATGAAACGTATTTCTAAGAAAAATGTTTGCTTAAGACTTATTTACTTTACATCTCCAACAAATTGTTCGGGACGATCAATCATGAAGGATCCTTTTTTCTAGAACAAAAAAACTATAAACCAACCTCAAATCCTTTAATTTAATATATTTCCAATCCCGGAAAAAAATCAATTATTAGTCAAATAAACTGTTCCAATGACCAAAAAACAAAAAGGTCATAAGTTTCTAGATACTATTGATTTATCATACTTCTTCGAGTACCAACCAAGAGTTCATAAAAAAATGTTTTAAAAATCTCCGACTTCAGCATCATGACTGGAATTATGTTTTCTAGTCATGACTAAACTGGATCTCTAATTCAATCACCAAGTCGACGCAATCACAATGAGTAGCTACAAATTTTTAGCAGATATTTCATTCCCCGAGGAGACATAAATTTTACCATGTTCAATTGAATTATCAATTGGTTTTCTTTTAACCAAAGAAGTCAATTGATAATCTAGTTTATCTATTTTCAATAATCTAGTTTATCTATTTTCATGAGTATGAAATAGAAAAGGTCTCATGTAGGGCAACATTAAGATCCTTATTCTTTCTTTTAGATGAAAGAAAGAATCTGAATATTGTTACTAGGGGTAATCATGGATATTTAAAGAATCAAAGAGACCCTTCCACAAATTCTTTTCACTTAAGTGAAAGGCCATTGTTATTGAAATACAACAATATAATAACAATACACAATATATATCATACATATAGGCATAGCATAGGCCTTGTTTATTTATATAGATTTTGTTTTACTCCAGGTTCAACAATTTTCCCATCAATTCCATAGAATCAAGTTCAAATATATGAAATATCAAAAGAATATCCAAATTTCCCCCCGATCGCTACGTTACATTGATTTACAATTATTTTCATCTGAGACATCTAAGATATAAGATAGAAAGAAATGGGATTCAGACAATTTTTTATCCTATTTTTTCCCACGCCACAGCACAGCTTTAGAAGTTTTAAAACCAGTGATGAAAATGATGAAATTAGTACGACAAACTCCCTACTCTTTAGTCTTCACATAGAATGTGAAATTGGGATACCCTATTTTCACTTTAGGCTTTGTGCGGAAAGGAATAGAGATGCTTTTGTTTCGCGCTTCAATTCAGAATGCATCGTGTGAGAATTCATATTTCATGAATATGGGACATAATGAATACAGCATAGTACGAGCATATTCTGAATGTGAATGATAGACCCCAATTTTGTTTTTTTGAAAAAAAAACTTCCACCTGTATTTGACACTTGATTATGCGTGTGAGAAATCAAATGGATTCTAAACAAAAGAAAAGATTGTTCTCTTTAAGATTTTTCCGTTTTATGTGGGATACAATGTGATCCCATCTTTTGTTTCTGATGGAAACGATCTGGGACGGAAGGATTCGAACCTCCGAATAACGGGACCAAAACCCGCTGCCTTACCGCTTGGCCACGCCCCATTTTTCCTGTTTGGCACTAGTCAAGACTATTATTAGTATTAGTTATTCGTCAATCCCCCTCCCCCCTAAAAAATACATAATAAAAACATATGGGATGTTTTGTTTGTTGCTAGGATTCAACACATGTAGATTAGATATAGAAACACATGTAGATTAGATATAGAATCAAAAAAATGAATTGATCATTACATAGAATTCAATTAAGATAGTGTATGAAAGTAGAATTCCTTGTATTCTCATTTGAGAATGGAAGGAAGGATTTTGGATTTGGGAGAGTTCAAAAAAAGAAGGATTTTTTGACTTGCCTTTTTCATTTTTCCCTTATAAAAATAACTCAATCAAAATAAAATTATCTAATCTACAAGAACGAAATGTTTGTTATGTTTAATATCTTTAGCTTAATCTGCATCTGTCTTAATTCTGTCCTTTATTCGAATAGTTTTTTCTTTGCCAAATTGCCTGAAGCTTATGCCGTTTTCAATCCAATCGTAGATGTTATGCCTGTCATACCTGTCCTCTTTTTTCTCTTAGCCTTTGTTTGGCAAGCTGCTGTAAGTTTTCGATGAAATCCTTAATACTTTGCCAAATCCATTCATGATTCATTCGATAAAAAATTCTAAAAATGGATAAGATCGGCTAAGTCTTACATTAGAATTATGAACCCTCGATTCAAAAATGGAAATTCTTGTATATTGAGTAACCGCGGAGATGAATTTTGATCAGTTTATTTACTCGATCTGACCTTTTCCGCGAGTAAGGAGTTTATTAGGTCTAGGTCCCCTACAATACCTAATTGTGTCGATATGACAAAAAAATTTTTGTGAGGAAGGAATTAAAATCTTATTACAAAGAAATTCGTAAAAATGACTTTCTTTTTCTTTTCAAATCAAAAAACTTCATTTTTGGGGGGTATGATGTCAAATCAAACAAAGTAGTATATGTGGTAAAAAGAAAAAATAGGTAATCCATTCCCTTTTTCGAAAATGATCTTATCTTGGAGATTGTGTAATGCTTACTCTAAAACTCTTTGTTTACACAGTAGTGATATTCTTTGTTTCTCTCTTCATCTTCGGATTCTTATCTAATGATCCAGGACGTAATCCTGGACGTGAGGAATAAAAAAATTTTTGAGTTTTCTTTGTTTTTCTAATTTTTTCTTATTATTTTATCTATTCCATATATTCACTTTACCTATAAAAAAATAAAGGAATCGAAATTCCTTCGAAATCGAAAGTATCAAGTAATCAGAACGAGCGGAGAGAGAGGGATTCGAACCCTCGGTACGAATAACTCATACAACGGATTAGCAATCCGCCGCTTTAGTCCACTCAGCCATCTCTCCCAATTTAAATAAAATTGAAATTTCAATAAAATTTCAAATGAAATTGAAATTAACTATTTAAATGAAAATTGAAATCAAATAAAAAAAGAAAATAATAAAAAAGAAAAAATAGAAAGAAAACCTTACTTCTTTAATTTTGTACGAAAGGTTTATTCCCCCGGCCTGGTCCTAGTTAAGTACTGGCCGGGCCAGTACCTCTTTTTTGTCCGGCTTCAATGACCCCTTCAGACAGACCGAGAATGCCAGCAATCCAGCAAAGGAAAAGTATAAGTATAAGTATAACTTTATACTGTTTTTTAAATTTATATATGTTATTTAGAAAAGCTTTGTGCTCTTCGCCTTTTAAGCCCCCGGCTGGCGGGACTAAATATGTGTCAACGCTATAATTTTAATGCTATCTTGATTGCGTCTCACTCCCTTGTTCGACAAATAGTCCATTCATATACAATAATGTATATGTAGCGGGTATAGTTTAGTGGTAAAAGTGTGATTCGTTCCATTAACAACTTAAAAAGTTAAGGGGTCTCTTAGTTTTTTTTCATACTCCGATCAAAAACTTTATTTCTTAAAAAGGTTTAATCCTTTACCTCTCAATAGCATATTTGAGGAAGAACATACATTCTCACGATTTGTATCCAAAGTCCAATTAGAAATTCTATTTTTAAAATTGAATAATAAAATTGGATTATGTATATGGAGTCGTGAAACATAATTTTGGAATTGGATCAATTCCTCCAATTGAATGAGTATGAATAAAGGATCTATGGATGAAGATACAAAAGTGTATTTCCAATCGTAACTAGATCTTCAATTTTGGTGTTGTAAA